TCTTAATTTTAAAGTAATAGCTTAAACCCTTCCCTTTATTACTATAAATTTCTAACAGCTTTCATTTAAATTTAGAGTTTTTCAGCCCCTCTAACTTACTTTTAACGGCTCTCACCACTCTTTTAATAAACCTCTTAGAATCGCTTGACCACCCTGCTCTACCCCTAAATTAACTAACCACTTCTAACTACAGTCCCGCTCCTGCCTCCCTTTAAGGATAACTTACTACCTCTTTGCTTACCCTAAACTCTTATAAATTTATTTTAAAAACCTCTTGATATTTCCTTTTCTTATAGCTTATCCCTAATTAATTTTCTTAAAAACTATTTACTACTCCCTCCTACGAGGCACCTGACTTTTATGTCTTTAAATTTTTAAAATTAAATACAATAAACCAAAAAATAATACAAGCTTATTTTAAGAATTAAACTACTATAACAACGACCCACTATTTAAATAAGTATAACTCTTATTCTTATAAATTTTATAATTTTAACTTTCTGCAAATAAAATTTTCACTACCCTGTAAGAACCTATAAAGACTTTATATTAATTATAGAAATCATTCTTTTATTTATATTAAATTCTTATAACTTAGAAAAATTTAAAGGTATTTTTTTATTAACTATAAATATTTATTAATCTTTTCTCACTCAATTAATTATAATTATTTCTACTACCATTTATTTATAAAATAAAGCTCTAGTCAATTTCAAGATAATCTTCTTTTTTGAAATTATCTATTAAGAAGTTATTAAGATTCAAATGTTTATATAAAAGTTTAAGAGCTACCTATCCCCCGTTTATATCTTATTTTATCTAATAAAATTTTATATAACAGAAGAAAACACAAATCTATTTTTAAGAATTAAATTTATTATAACAATCTTGTTTATAAAATTTTAATAACTCCTTACTCGCTATAATTATAACTTAACTCCTTATAGTTAGCTTTCCCTATATTCTAAAGAGTTTCTAAAAGCCTCAGCCCTTAACCCTTTTCCTATTCTTCTAGAGCTAACCTTTATGAAAATAGCAAAATTTTAACCTCGCCTTTTCCCCTTCTAAATTTTATAAATCCTACCAAATAACCATTTTTTGCCAAAGACAACCCCCAACTAACCTCCCTACCTCTCCTTACCCCCAAGAAATTTTAAAAGCCCATAAAATTTAGCCCCATAAAACTTAATAAAATAAAGCTTTGCTTGGGTTAACCCTAACCTCTCTCTCTCGCTTAACCCCCGGTAAAATTACCCCAATATTTTGCCCCTGGTCAATTAGCCCCCTTTTTTCTCGCTAGCTAACTAATAAATAGAACCCTAAAAAAGCCCCTAAACAAAACCACTTATTAATTAGACACAAAAACTTTCCCTAAATTTAAAAATTAACTAAACCTTCTAATTAACCTACCTTCTAAAACAATTCTTTTACTTACTAAAATTAACCTAAACTTACTTAAATAGTCTCTCCTCAAAGCTAACAACTAAAATTTTAATTTTAACCCAAACCCCCTATAGATAGAGAATAAAAGCAACCTTAAAAAACAAACCCTTAAAGATCTTACCTACAACTTAAATTTTTACACTTTATAAAATGATACCCTCTCCAGCTCTCCTTTCAAAACCCCAAAACACTATATAACCTCCTTAGATAAATTAAAATGGCTTACCCTCCTTATCATAACCTTAAAAAATAAAAATTTCGAAATTATTAACAAACCCTTAACTAGATTTTCCTAATCTATTATCTTAAAGACCCCTAGCCTTCCCCTTAAAACCTTAAAATTAAAAACAAACCTATCAAATTATACTCTTAAACTCCTCTTCAAATTATATAGGCCCTCCCTAACCCAAACTCCCCCTTCCCTTCTTCCTTAATTTTAAATAATGGTTTAACACCCCCTTTTTTATTAGTATAAATTTCTAATAGAGCTGTCATTTAAATTTAAAGTTTTCAGCTCCCTCTAATTTACTTTTACGGCTCCCGCTGCCCTTTTAATAAACCTCTTTATATAGCTAGCCGCTTTGCTTTACTCTTTAATTAACTAACTACTTTTAGCTACAGTCCTGCTCCTGCCTCTCTTTAATTATAACTTACTACCTTCTTTACTTGCCCTAAAACTCTTATAAAATTTATTTAAACCCGCTCTTGACATTCCCTTTACTTCCAGCTCATCCCTAATTAATTTCCTTAAAAACAACTATTACCACTCCCTTATGAAGCACCCTACTTTTATGTCCTTAATTTTTAAAAATTAAAATAATAAACCAAAATACAATACAAGTCTATTTTTAAGAATTAAACTACCTATAATAACGACCCACTATTAATGTGTATAACCTTCTTATTCTTATAAATTCTATAATTTAACTTTCTTCAAATAAAATTTTCGTTATACTGTGAAGAATCTACAGAGACCTTATTACTATAAAAATCATTTTCTTTTTATATATTTTATTAATTCTTATAATTCAGAAAAATTTAAAGATATTTTTACTCAATTAGTTACAATTATTTTTAGTGCTATTTACTTATAAAATAAAGCTCTAGTTAATTTCAAGATAATCTCCTTTTTCGGAGTTATCTATTAAAAATTATTAAAATTTTAATGTTTACATAAGTTGAGAACTGACACCCCTTTCGTTTATATTTTATTTATTTAATAAAGTTTGATATAATAAAAAACACAAGTTTATTTTTAAGAATTAAATTATTATAACAATCTCACTCATAAAATTTTGATAACTCCTTACTCGCTAATTATAACTTAACTCCTGTAGATAAATTTCTCCTTTATTATAAAGAGTTTCTAAAAGCCCTTAACCCTTTTCTCTATTCTTCTGTAACTAACCTTTACAAAAACAGCAAAATTCTAAACCTCTTCCTTGTCCAATTCTAAATTTTATAAGCCCTCCCAAATAACCATTCTTTACTGGAAATAACCCTCAACAAACCTCTCTCCTCTCTACCCCTCTAGAAATTTTAAAGACCCCTAAAATTTAACCCATTTAAGCCTAATAAAATAAAGTTCTGCTTGGCTTAAACCTAACCTCTCTCTCTTAAACTCCATTCTGTAAAACTACCCCCAATATTTTATCCCTTAACTAATTACTCTCCCCTTTTTTCTCTTTAACCAAGCTAACAAATAAACCCTAGAAACACCCCCAACAAAACTACTTATTAATTAATATAAAAGCTTTCCCTAAATTTAAAAATTAAACTAAACCTTCTAATTAACCTTACCCTCTAAAACAATTCTTTTACTTACTAAAATTTACCTAAACTTCCTTAAATAATTTTCTCCTCAAAGCTAACAGCTAAAATTTTAATTTTAATCCAAACTCCCTATAAATAGAGAATAAAAGAAACCTCAAAAAACAAACCCTTAAAGATCTTACCTATAGCTTAAAATTTTCCCTATAGAAGGTGGACCTCCCTCTCCAACTCTCTTTTTTAAAGCCCAAAAACACTATATAGCCTCTCAAATAAATTAAAATGACTTCTCCTCTACCATAACCTTAAAAAATAAAAATTTCGAAATTATTAGTAAACCCTTAGTTAAATTTACCTAAACTATTATCTTAAAGACCTTTGATCTTCCCTTAAAACCTTAAAATAAACCTAATAATTAAACCTTAAAACTCCTCTTCAAATTATATAATCAGCACCTCCCTAACCCAAACTCCTTCTTCCCTTCTTCCTTAATTTAAAAATAATAACTTAACCCCCTCCTTTTATTAATATAAATTTCTAAATAGCTTTCATTTAAATTTAGAAGTTTCAGCCCCTTTTAACTTACTTAAATTAACTCCCAACTAACCCTCCATGTCTCTCTTTTACTTCCAAAGAAACCTAAAAAGACCACAAAATTAATCTTACTCCTATTTAACCTAATAAAATAGAGTTTACTTATTTAAAATTTAACCTTTCTCTCTTTAAAACCTATCTTGTAAAAATTACCCCACCAAAATATTTTGAACCTTAAATCCCTCTCCTTTTTTTCTCTATAAAATATAACCCTAACCACCCTCAATAAAACAAAACTACTTACTATCTAAATACCAAAAACTTTTCCTAAAATTTTTAATACATTAAACTTTTTACCTTTCTTTCAAGAAATAATTCTTTTTAATTACTAAAATTTAACTAAATTTTAAATTATTATTTTCTTTAACCCAACAACTCTAATAACCAAAAATTAAACCAAAACTCATAATACACATAATATAAACGCATTAATAAAAAATAAATCTTTTAAACAAACTAAAATCTTATTTCACTTAAATTTTAAAACCCCCACCAACCTCAACCCCCAACAATTTTATCTCCTGAACCTCAACTCTCTTTAAAATCCTTATGGACTTATCCATTATTTAATAAATTTAAATTGCTTCTCCCCTTTAATCTAAGTCCTTTAAAATAAAAACTATAAACAAACCCCTTACCTAAAACCCCTCCTATACACACTCTCTCATCAAAACTAAAAAGCTGACCCTCCTTGAAAGAACATTAAAATATAAATAAAACCCCCTATGTTTAAACCTTTAACCTCCTTCAACTAATCAAAGCCCAGCTTAACACCCCCCCCCCTCTTACCAATTTTTCCTTAAATTTAAAATAACCCCCTAAAAAATTCCTATAAATCACTCCTTTACTAACATGAATTTCTAATTAGATTCCATTAAAATTTTAAGTTCCCTTCATTTTAAAACTCTCTTTCTTTTTTATCTTAGATCCCTAATAAACTCAACAAATAAACTACCTTTCCCCCCACTTTAATTTTTTCCAACTAACAATTTTTAGACTTCAATAACTATTCTTAAACTCCTTCCAATAATAACTTAACTACTTCACTTTTAATTCTTTAACCTTTTTAATAAAAAATTAAATTTTGTAAATAACATAAAAACATAGATCATTCTAAAGAATTAAATTATTAACCATCAGCCCACTATAAATATGTTTCATTATATTATAAATCTTACAACAGTAGCCTCTACCTTTATAAATAATTTTCCTTTAATTATAAAAAATTTAAAATATTTTCTTTTCTAATTATAAATTTTATAGCATTACCCAAATAATTAATTTTATTTTTCTACTATTTAATCTCTATTAAATAAAGCTCTAATTATTTTAAGATAATTCTCTTTTAAATTCATTTAATAAAATATTATCATAACTCAATTTGTTTGTATGAATTTATTGACTTACCCTAATTTTATATTTCCTTAAATCTAATAAAATCTAATTTTACAAAACTCCAACCCTATTCTTTTAAAATTAAATTATTACAGTAAATACTCACTTTCTTCCAATATAAAATAACTTTAGTCCTAAAAAAATTATACCCCCTAACTCTTAGTAAATAATTTCCCCTTTATTTTAAAAATTTCTAACCCTCTATTCATTAAAATTCTCCCTGCCTCTCTCTCTCTTAAGCTAACCTTTTTAAAAATAAAAAATTAGAATATAACTTTATCTTAAACTTTATAATTTATAAGCCCTACCCAACTCTTAATTAACAACCACTATTTATTACTTAAAATATGCTTTATCCTTCTTACCCTCTCTCTTTCTTGTAAATCCAAACAAACCTAAAAATTATTTTTCTACTTATGTCAACCTACAGAAATAGAGCTTAATATTTTAAACCCCTTCTTTTTAAATTATTAATTTTAAAAATTACTGGTTCAACCCATCTAAATAGCCTTATTTTACCCCTTTACTATCTCAACCTACTCAACCTAAAATACCTCTTAATTATTGTCAAACTAAAATTTTACTCTAAATTTAGTCTTATAAACTCAAATTTTAACTAGCTAACTATGTAAATCAACCTAAATCTTTAAAATTTAAGTCTTTAAACTTAAAATTTCGCACCCTACCTTCTTATAATTTTATATAATTTTAAAAAAATTAAATCTTAACTTTCTTCAACCTTTTAAAAAAATTATTAAACAAATTTCTTCAAAAATAAACCTTTTAAAAATAAATTAAAATAAATAATCTTTTAAATCTTCTACTTTTAAGCACAAAGTATATCCTTTAACCCTCCTTCATTAAAATTTATTAAAATGATTCTACTTTTACTAAACTCTTTATCTTATAATCTAAAATTAATCCTATTTTCTAAATACTCTCTTCTTACCCACTTCCACCTCCTTTTAAATTATCTTATAACCTTATTTCCGTAAAAAAGTTAAACCTTATTAACCTTTTCAATAAAAATTCAACCCTCCTAATCCCCTTTCTCTCTTTAACCACCTCTCCTCTTTCTTATAAAATTAATCTTTTTATTATCAAACCTAAGTAAACCTAAACTAAACCCTTTATACTCAATTTTAATTTTACTTCTATAATGATAGATTCCATACCTAACACAAACCTCTTGTTTAACTTCAACATATTACCCCTTACCATCTACCCTCACACTCCTAATTGCAAAATCTTGCTTTCCATAAAATAAAATAGAATTTCTATTTATTACCCTCCCTAAATTTCTATAGATCCTTACAATTTCCTTTGAATTAAATTACAAACCCAAATTTTTCTAAACTTATAAAAAATTAAGCCCTATAAATTTTATATCTTAAAATTTAAACAAAATCAACTCTTTAAACCCTAAAATTAAATTTACTAAAGCCTTCTACATCCTTAATCTAACCCACTTTACTCTTTAAATACTACAATTGCTTTCTATTGTTTAATTAAAATCAAATTAAATTAAACTATAATAACAATTAAATTGTAACCAATAATTTTTTACATAATAAACAAATTTATTAATACAACTAAGCCTCTAAAAATAAGAGAAACTCAAATTATTAGAACCTAAATAAACCTCTATCTAATTTTTCCTACCTACCATACCAGAAATTTTCCACTCTTTTCTTTAATAAGTCTATCTCCTCTCAACCCCGATCAAAACCCTTTATCTCAAAAATCTTTTAACTTATAAGTTTTAATAGTTTAAAAAATAAAAACTTTGGTCTTGTAAATCAAAAATGAAATCTAACTTCTTAAAACTTCAAGAAATAAAAAAATTATTTCTTGGGATGACTTTATTAGCTCTTCCTATTATACTTATCCTATCTTTTCTTTTTACCCGAGTAACCCACCCCCTTTCCATAGGATTAATTTTACTAACTCAAACCATTATAATTTCATTATCTGCAGGAATTTATACCCACTCATTTTGATTCTCTTATGTTCTATTTCTCATTTTTTTAGGAGGGATACTAGTCTTATTTATTTATGTGGCTTCTCTTGCCTCCAATGAAATATTCTTTGCCTCTCTTATAACCCTTTTAATCTACACTTTCTTGTTTCTAAGATTTACTTTTTTAATTATTCTGCTTGATCCTCTAATTACCTCTCATTTTTCACTCGCTAGATCTTCTTCAATTGAACTTAACCTGTCTCCTTCTCAGTTCACAATATGACTTTATAGAAAAACTTCTATAAATTTCACTTTATTTATTGTTTCTTACCTCTTACTCACTTTAATTGTTGTAATTAAAATTATCAACCTCTTTAAAGGACCTTTACGACTTTCAAACTAATAACAACTTTACCATCTACCTAACAAACAGACTATCCTATTTAATTCTCAATTATTTATCCAACTCTTATTACAAATAATACCCTTTTCTTGAAACCTAATAAAATCTATTAACTCCCTATTCTTACTAGTATAACCTTAAATTTTAAACTCTTCTAACCAAACAATAAAAATAAACTCTTTTAAATAATAGAAACTTTCAATCCCAAATTTCCTAACCTTACTATTTTCTTAAAATTAATTTTCTAATATTTCCACTAGTTTACCCCCTCTCTAGCCGCTATTTCTTTAACTTTATTATATGCTTAGCCAACACCCCATAAAATTACCCTCCAAAACAATTAAAAATTCCTTCCTCTTAAATTTATAAGTTAAAATCCTACTTTCTAAAGCTTTAAAAAAATTAAAATGTCTAAATTTTAACCCTTTAAATTTTCTGTTAAATTATATAAGTATTAAAATAAAACTTAACTCTCTTCTTTCATAAACCCAAACCCTTCCCTCTCAATTTTAACCTACACAATTCCATTATTAAAAGTAAAAAATTACCCTTAATTTTGTAAAGCTATAAAAATAGAATAATTAGAAAAATTAATATAAATTAAAAATAAATCTAAAGATAACAATAAATATAAAAAACTAAAACTTGGATAAAAATATTTTTAGTTATTCTCAGAAAAGTAACAGTTTATTTTGTTTACAATTAAAAAGATATTTTATAAAGTTAAACTAATTCAACCAAGAAAAAATAAATGTAAACTCCTAATAAAATTAAAACAAAAGTAAAATATTTATTTTTCTGTGCCTCCTTTTTGAACATAAAAATTACAAACTTCCTTCTCTGCTATTTTATTTTCTACCTAAATTAACTTCCTTTTAAGTTACTAAAAGTATCTAACAAACTCAACACTTTTTAATCTCTCAAAAATTCAATAATTAGCTCCTTATGACTTTAACCTTTTAAATAATTCTATAAGTAACCAAACAAAAACCCCATCTTTCTTACTATTCTCTCAACAACTTTTCTACCCTCTTATCTTAAACGCCCAAAGACCTAAACTTCTCCCCTTAAACCTTTTAAACAAATTTTATAAAACCCTCCCTACAAAAATAAACCTTAGACTTCTCTCACTAAATTTTCTAAACTAGTATTATTTAAAAATATCCACCAACCTAAAAATAAACTTCACTTTTCTAATTTTTTATTGCTAAAATAATTACTTTAAACCCCTCTTATCCACAATCTAACCAACTACTCAATATTCAACCATTCTACTCTTGTTCTAACCTTGATAAACCCTTTATTAATTTAAATAAAAATTAAATTTAACCTATTTTTCTTTCTCTAATCGACTTTTTTCTCCTATAAAATATTTGATCTTTAACCCTAAATAAAACAAAACTTAAAGTTACTTTAACCTGCAAACCCTTGTCCACCTTTACTTTGTTTGACTTCTTTAGTTTGAACAAAGTATAGTGCCTGATAAAAAGGATAGCTTTGATAGAGCTAATCATGTAATTTACTTTTACCTATACTAAAATCTAATTTTTCCCCATTTCACCTTTATCATAATGAAATATTATAATATATGTATATTATGTATTCTTAATTAAATCTAAAACTTTATAAAATAAAACTAAACTTTTATTTACCTTTTCCTTAACAACTTATCTTACCCTTTATTCCTCCTTCTTTAAAGGATTTTAAGTTATTTTAAACTAAAAACCTTCAAAGTTTTAAAAAAAAGTAAATTCTTTTAAATCCTACTCTAAACCTTATCTTTTTTAATAATCACCCTAACCCTTAAATTTTAAGTCCTCTTCTTTTGCACACCTCTTACTTACAGAAATTTTAATTTATCCCTCCCTAACCTACCCCTAATAATATTTAATTCTAAAACTTAACCTTCCCTCAAACTCCTTATATTTTATTTCACCCTCTCTCACAAAATTTATACTAAACCTCTCTTAAACATGACCTAATTTAACAAAAATAATTTTCAACCTAAAAAGATAAGCTAAGTTTAAGCTAGTGGGCTCATACCCCAACAATGAATACATTTTCTCTTTTTAATGGTATTTCCTCTTTCCTATCTTTTCTTTTTCTTAACCCTCCTATTAGGAGTTCTCCTAGCTATTTCCTCTTCCTCTTGATTTGGTGTTTGAATTGGCCTAGAGCTTAATCTTATAAGATTTATTCCCCTAATAGCAAACAAAATAAACCCTTACTTTTCTGAAGCTGCTTTAAAATATTTTCTTGTTCAAGCTTTAGCCTCTACATTTATTATTATATCAAGGTCTCTACTTTTAATTTTTATTGATCTTTCCTATTACCTTATTCTTATAGCCCTTCTCATAAAACTAGGAGCGGCCCCTTTTCATTTTTGATTCCCTCAAATTATAGAAGGTTTAGCCTGATCACAAACTATTATCCTTATAACAATCCAAAAACTAGCTCCCATATTTCTTATCTCATACCTAATAACCAACTCTAATTTAGTTTCTACTATTATCCTTTCAAGAATACTAACAGCCTTAGTGGGAGCTCTAGGAGGATTAAATATAATAAAACTTCGAAAAATCATAGCTTTTTCTTCAATTAATCATATATCTTGAATATTAATTGCAGTTTCAATTAGTGAAACTATCTGATTAACCTACTTTTTATTTTATTCTCTTATTTCTACTTCAGTTGTTCTTCTATTTCAAACTACCCACCTTTTTTCACTTCATAATATTACTAATTTAAACTTTAATAATTCTCTTTTTATATTAACATTTCCAACAAGTTTACTCTCTTTGGGGGGTTTGCCCCCCTTCTCAGGATTTCTTCCTAAATGAATAATAATTCAAACAATAATAACAAAAGGTTTAATCGTCCCTCTAGCCTTTTTACTTATTTCCTCTTTAATTACCCTTTATTTTTACCTTCGACTAGTCACTCCTTTTATTCTCATAATAACCCCTACCCTTTCTTTTAATATAAAGACTAACTCCCACACCCTTTACAGACCCTTTTTACCCTTTATTTTTATATTTAATCTATTAGGATTAATTACCCCTCTCCCCTTAATCATTATATAAACATTTAACCTTTCCTCAACCTTAGAAACCCTTCCTTATTTTAAGTTTCTAATAATTATGCAACGATGACTTTTTTCTACAAATCATAAAGATATTGGTACATTATATTTTATTTTTGGAGCTTGAGCAGGGATAGTTGGAACCTCTCTTAGATTAATTATCCGTGCTGAATTAGGACAACCTGGCACTCTTATTGGAAATGACCAAATTTATAATGTAGTTGTTACTGCCCATGCTTTTGTTATAATTTTCTTTATAGTAATACCTATTATAATTGGAGGATTCGGTAATTGATTAGTCCCTCTTATGCTGGGAGCACCTGACATAGCCTTTCCTCGAATAAATAACATAAGTTTCTGATTATTACCCCCTTCACTAACACTACTTCTTATAAGAGGAATAGTAGAAAGAGGAGTTGGAACAGGGTGGACTGTTTATCCCCCTTTAGCAGGTGCTATTGCCCACGCTGGAGCCTCAGTAGATATAGGGATTTTTTCTCTCCATTTAGCAGGAGTTTCTTCTATTTTAGGAGCTGTAAATTTTATAACAACTGTAATCAACATACGATCATTTGGAATAACTCTAGACCAAATGCCACTTTTTGTCTGAGCTGTCTTTATTACTGCTATCCTTTTACTTCTATCACTCCCTGTCTTAGCTGGAGCCATCACTATACTTTTAACAGACCGAAACCTCAATACTTCCTTCTTTGACCCCGCTGGAGGAGGTGACCCTGTTCTTTATCAACACCTCTTCTGATTTTTCGGGCACCCTGAAGTTTATATTCTTATTTTACCCGCTTTTGGTATAATCTCTCATATTGTAAGTCAAGAATCTGGAAAAAAAGAATCTTTTGGTACCTTAGGAATAATTTATGCTATACTAGCCATTGGTATTCTAGGATTTGTTGTTTGAGCTCATCATATATTTACAGTTGGAATAGATGTAGATACTCGCGCTTACTTTACCTCCGCCACTATAATTATTGCTGTACCTACCGGTATTAAAATTTTTAGTTGGTTAAGAACTCTACATGGAACACAAATTAACTTTAGGCCTTCTATACTTTGAGCCCTAGGTTTTATCTTCTTATTTACAGTAGGTGGATTAACTGGTGTAGTTTTAGCTAATTCTTCCATTGATATTATCCTCCACGATACATATTATGTTGTAGCTCATTTCCATTATGTATTATCGATAGGAGCTGTATTTGGTATTTTTGCTGGGATCTCCCATTGATTCCCCTTATTTACTGGGGTTTCCTTAAATCCTAAATGACTTAAAATCCACTTTCTTGTTATATTTATTGGAGTAAACATAACTTTTTTTCCTCAACATTTCTTAGGATTGAATGGGATACCTCGACGATACTCCGACTACCCTGACGCTTTTACAACATGAAATATTGTTTCCTCTATAGGATCAATAATTTCATTTACCGCTGCATTAGGATTTATAATTATTATTTGAGAAGCATTAACGTCTAGACGACCTATTATATTCTCACCTTATCTCCCAGCTTCAATTGAATGAGCCCACCACTATCCTCCATCAGATCATTCTTATATAGAAATTCCTATAATTACTAATTTCTAAAATGGCAGAAAGATGTATAGGATTTAAGCTCCTACTAGGAAGAAATTCTTCTTTTAGAAACCAAACTTATGGCAACATGAGCATACCTTAGTTTTCAAGATAGAGCCTCACCTCTAATAGAACAATTAATTTTTTTCCACGACCATATCATACTTGTATTAATTTTAATTATTACATTTGTAGGATATATAATATCTACTATTCTATTCAATTTTTTTATTAACCGTTACATATTAGAACACCAAATGATTGAATTAATTTGAACAACTTTGCCAGCCATTATTCTCATTTTTATTGCTCTACCTTCACTACGACTTCTTTATTTACTGGATGAAGTTAACAACCCTACTTTAACATTAAAAACTATTGGTCATCAGTGATATTGAAGATATGAATATTCCGACTTTCTCCAAGTAGAATTTGATTCATATATACTTCCTTTTAATGAATTAAATAACTCAAGATTTCGACTTTTAGATGTAGACAATCGAACCGTTCTCCCAATAAATACTCAAATCCGAATTATTATTTCTGCAGCCGATGTAATTCATTCCTGAACAGTCCCTGCTCTAGGTGTAAAAGCAGACGCTATCCCTGGACGATTAAATCAAACTAGTGTATTAATTAATCGCCCGGGTTTGTTTTTCGGTCAATGTTCAGAAATTTGTGGGGCTAACCATAGTTTTATACCAATTGTAATCGAAAGAGTTTCTACAGACTCTTTCCTTAATTGAGTTTCCTCCCATTCATCCGACTCACCCGATGACTGAAATGTAAGTGTAGGTCTTTTAAACCTAAGATAGTACCCGCCTACTTCTGGTGAAACTCTTTAATATATATATATATATATATAGAATTCTTACTCTATAAATAAAAGCAATAACCGGTTTATGCCTCAAATAGCTCCTCTAATATGAATATATTTATATCTTTTTTTCCTTCTAAGATTTATAATTTTTATTGTTCTTAACTTTTTTATCAAACCCTATACACCTATAATTACTATTTTACAACAGCCTTCTATTAATCAAAAATCTTGAAAGTGATAGCTAACCTATTCTCAATTTTTGAACCTTCTTCAAGAATTTTTACTTTATCATTAAACTGAACTTCAACCTTACTAGGAAGATTATTTATTCCTTACTTGTATTGGGTCTCCCCTTCCCGCTGATCTCTTCTTTGAAGGAAAATTATTAACACTCTTCATAGAGAATTCAAAGCCCTTTTAACCCCCTCCCATACTGGAACCACTACCTTATTGATTGGGTTATTTAGTTTAATTATATTTAATAACTTCTTAGGACTTTTACCTTATGTATTTACAAGATCCAGTCATATAGTAATAACTTTGTCTCTATCCCTCCCTTTATGAATCACTTTAATATTATTTGGGTGAATTAATCACACTCAACATATATTTAGACATTTAGTCCCTCAAGGAACTCCTTTCATCTTAATGCCTTTTATAGTTTTAATTGAAACAATTAGAAATATTATTCGACCAGGAACCCTCGCTGTCCGTCTAGCTGCAAACATAATTGCAGGTCACCTCTTATTAACCCTCTTAGGGAACACTGGAGCTTCACTCTCCTACTCAATTTTAATAATCCTAATTTTTTCCCAAATTCTTTTGCTAATTCTAGAATCTGCTGTTGCAATTATTCAATCTTATGTATTTGCTGTATTAAGAGCACTTTATACTAGAGAAATTAACTAATGTCATCATCACACGGACACCACCCTTACCATCTTGTAAACATAAGACCTTGACCTCTTACCGGCTCAATCAGAGCAATAATATTAACCACCGGTTTAATTAAATGATTCCATCAATATAATATAAGCTTATTTCTTTTAAGGCTTGTAGCCATCCTATTAACCATAATTCAATGGTGACGAGACGTTACCCGTGAAGGAACTTATCAAGGCCTCCATACCTTTATAGTAATTAAAGGACTACGATGAGGTATAATCCTATTTATTCTTTCAGAAGTGCTTTTTTTCTTTTCCTTTTTTTGAGCCTTTTTTCACAGAAGATTAGCACCTACTATTGAAGTTGGAATATATTGGCCTCCTAGGGGAATCCAACCTTTTAATCCTTTCCAAATTCCCCTTCTTAATACTACTATTCTTTTGTCTTCAGGAGCCACTGTAACTTGAGCACACCACGCTATTATAGAGTCAAACCATACTCAAGCTATTCAGAGGCTAGGCGCAACTATTATCTTAGGATTATATTTTTCTGCATTACAAGCATATGAATATATTGAAGCCTCTTTCACTATTGCAGACTCAGTTTTTGGAGCCACTTTTTTTGTAGCCACAGGCTTCCATGGTCTTCATGTTATTATTGGAACTAGATTTTTATTTGTTTGCTTCCTCCGTTTATTTAATTGTCACTTTTCCTCTAACCACCATGTAGGATTTGAAGCTGCTGCCTGATACTGACATTTTGTAGATGTAGTATGACTATTCCTTTATATTTTCATCTACTGATGAGGCGGCTATTTTCTTAATATAATAAGTATATTTGTCTTCCAAACAAAAAGTCTAATTGATTTAGAGAAAATAAAATCCCCTTACTCCTTAATCTCTCAGTTACTAAACCCCTTGAATAAACTCTTTAGCTCCCCCTTAAACTAAATCCAATCAAAAAATTAATCTAACAAAACACGGCTCCCCCCAAATAAATTAGAAAGTGAACCGATTACATCTAGTTTCGACCTAGACTTTGGCACCTTTTTGCCTCTAATTAAAATTTTAAAATCTTTTGGTGGAAGCCAAAAAGAGGCTTATTACTGTTAATAATATAATTGAATTTTTATTCCCACCAAGAAACCCCTTTTAAACCCTAATTTTTATTTTTATAAAACTCAAATTAATTAATACTATAAATTTTATCTTATTTATAAATATTTGAAAATCTACTTTTAAAATGATAAATTTACCTCTAACCCTCACACTTTTTAATTAAACTTAACCAAATATAAAAAATAATTTTCTTTTACACTTTCAAATTATCTTTTAACCTACTAAATCCCCTTCACTCTTAAAATAAACTCACTCCTTAAACCTAAATCTCCTAACCTTTATGCCCAAAGACAAAATAAAAAATTTATTTGTTACAGAAAATAATAAAACCCAAAAATTCTTAACATTAACTTTTAAATAAATTCCCTTTGTTTTGCTCCTTTCATAACCTTATTCCCCTAAACTTTTAACAAAATAAATTCTAACTTTACCAAAGTTTCTAAACTTCTTTGTAAAACTTAAACATACCAAATTTTACAACTTTCTGATCCTTAAAAATTTAAATCAATTAATTTACCCCCTAAATTTTAAAATTTTCTTAACTAATAAACCAACTATAAATTATTTTAACTTTTAAAACTATAAACCAATAATTTACTTTTGTTTTACCCTGTAAAATTATAAAATAACAATATTTTATTCCCCTTTTTTATAATTTTAATCTTAATAAAAGACACGACTCACTATACAAACTCCTTTTATTTTTAACTTTCCAAATACTTATTTTTAATAAAATTTAATTCCTTCTTCAACTTTATATTCATTAGATAAAAACTACAAACAAATAAAATTTTAAATTTATAAAAGCCCTAATTTAATAAATCATTTATAATGACAACAACTTTCTTACGAAAATCTCACCCTTTATTTAAAATTGTAAATAATGCATTAATTGATATACCTATCCCTAGAAACATTTCTACCTTTTGAAATTTTGGTTCTCTATTAGGATTATGCCTTATCATCCAAATTGCTACAGGTTTATTTTTAGCCATACACTACACTGCCCATATCGATTTAGCCTTTTCTAGAGTTGCCCATATTTGCCGGGACGTTAATTTTGGATGGCTACTCCGAACTATACATGCTAATGGGGCTTCATTTTTTTTTATTTGCCTTTATCTTCATATTGGCCGTGGTATTTTTTATGGGTCTTACATAAGACTTCATGCTTGAATAGTAGGAGTTATTATTTTATTTATAACTATAGCAACTGCCTTTTTAGGTTATGTCTTACCCTGAGGTCAAATATCTTTCTGAGGAGCCACTGTTATTACTAACCTTTTCTCAGCAATTCCTTATATCGGAACAGATCTTGTTCAATGAATTTGAGGAGGATTTTCAGTAGATAATGCCACACTAACCCGTTTCTTTACTTTTCACTTTATACTACCCTTTGCTATTGCTGCAGCTACAATAATTCATATTTTATTCCTTCACCAAACAGGAGCTAATAATCCATTAGGAATTTCTAGACAAACCGATAAAGTACCATTCCACCCTTACTTTACTTTTAAAGATATTGTAGGATTTGTTGTAATAACTGCAATATTATTAACTCTCTCTCTTTTGTACCCTTATCTTTTAGGAGACCCAGATAATTTTATTCCTGCTAATCCTTTAGTTACCCCTGCCCATATCCAGCCAGAATGATATTTCTTATTTGCTTACGCAATTTTACGCTCTATTCCCAATAAATTAGGGGGAGTAATTGCGCTAGTTGCTTCAATTGCCATCCTGTTCATCTTACCCTTTACCCATACTTCTCAATTTCGAAGACTAACTTTTTACCCTCTAAATCAATTTATATTCTGATCACTTATTTCTATTTTTCTACTCTTAACATGAATTGGAGCCCGCCCAGTTGAAGATCCTTATGTCATCACAGGCCAAATCTTAACAGTAGTATATTTTTTATATTTTGTATTAAATCCTATTACATTTTTATGATGAGATAAAATATTAAAATGATTGTTTAGTTTATAAAAAACGAGTATTTTGAAAATACCTGAAAAGAAAACAATTCTTAACAATCGAGCTCACTTTTTAACCCTTACCATAAAATAAACAACCTAAATATAATCTTATTTATTTTTACCTAAAAAATTTTAATCATAGTCTAATTTTACTTAACCCTTTTTATTAAATTCTATTTTTAACAACTCTAATCTCCTTTTTTACAATTCCCTTAACCCATAACTTACCCTGTACTATCACAAATATATTAGCTTAAACACAAACCTAAATTCTCTCTTTTATCCAAATTTTATTGTTTATGTATAGAGGAATTACACCTCTCCTAAAAAAATCAAACCTTTTTGTGCTCTTTACACTAATACACACCTCTCCAAATTGAACCCCTCTTTTTCCTTAACCTAAAATTTTTAACCCCTTTATCTATATAACCTTTCATTCTTAGTATTAATATTTTATTATATAAACTTTAACCCAAAAATTATTTTTCACCTTTTTACCCAAATAATAATTTTATACCTTTGTTTATAAGTTACAACTTTACTTTCTTATGTCTAAAATTTTATTTTACTAACCCTCTCTCTACATTTAAATTTTATAAAAACCCTTTTCAAACCCACAAAAATAAACTCTCGCCTTCTAACTTTCTAACACTATTAATTACTTCTCAAAATTTTACAAAATCCAAAAATTTAAAATTAAACCTAAAAAAATAAAAAATTTAAACAAACTAAAAATTTAACCCTACTAATCTACCTCGTTACAAACCCCCACTTTAACAATAAAACCCTTACTCTTAAATTCTCCTACTTTCCACCTCTCACTTGATCTTTTGAAACCCCTTAAAATTAACCCTTCCCCTTAATGTAAATTCTTATCCCCTTTTAAAATTCTATTCTTAATTCCCTTAATTTTTAAGATCTTCTAAAATTAAACCCCTTTTATTAACCCAAAAATTTAAACCTCAATAAACCAATTTTCTCCCCCTTCTTTCAATCTCAAAATTCTCTTTTTATACTTTCTTCCTTTATAAAATTTTTTAGTTCTTAAATTTACCCTTTAAGTTATTTTCAAATTATTATAGAATAAATAATAATAAACCCTTACAATTTTTCCTAACCTCAACCCCTTCTATAACATTTACTACAAAAGACCATAGTCAATAGCCTATGACATATGAGTTGCATTCATAAAGAGTTTTAAACTGGTTTTAAACTTCCTTTAAAATTTAAACCAAAATGTTATAGATCCTTTTTATTTACTTTCAACCCCAATTCATTATTTCTAAATTTTACTTTTACCAATAATTTAAACCCCTAAATAAAAATTAAATAAAACAATTTATACCAAACACAATATTTAATTATACATATTAATCATTTAACATATTTTATTATAAAAAATTAACTTACCTACAACCTTATTCCCTAGTTTAAAAATTAAATACTGATAGATATCTCTATAAAATAAAACTAATTTTTATACTTTGCTTAATTACACAACCTTTTATTCCTTTAAAATCAAACTAACTTAAATTTTGTTTCAATCCCTTATTTTACCTCCAAACTCCTATTAACTTATACTTGTTAATTAAAGTTTCCTAAAATTTTAAAAAATAATTTAACCTACTCAAAATCCTATATTAAACCAATAAATTAGTAACTAACACATCTCTTAAAATATTTTACTTCATGGATCTCTTAAAACAATTTATTTAATAAAAATTATTTAACTTCCTTAAAATTGGCATATCTTTAATATATTACTACTATATAAAACCTTAATTCCCTACTCTTATTTTAAATAAGCTTCATAAACAAAAATCGAATATTAAAATTTATTATATATATTGAAAAAACAACCCTTTTAAAATTGTAAATAAAACAAAATTTACTATCCCCAAACAAACCTCAAAAATTTAAACCAAAAGATTAAGATACTTTTAATCATTTTAAACTTTATAAAAGATAAAATAAATATTTTCCATAAAAACAAAGTCTCTTATAAAACAAATTGTTTAACAGCCTAAACTCCTTAAAAATAAAACTTATAACTTTCCTCTCACAAGACATAAAAACTTATCTTAAATTAATACCAGTTATTAAAATAAATTCCTTTAAACACTTATTCAGAATTTTATTAAATCATAATTCCAATGCATTTAAAAATATAAGATAAAATTCTAACCTAATTTATAAAACGAAATTACTGCTAAAAATTTGTAACCCTACATAACTCTAAAACAAAACTAGTACTACAATTCTTGAAACAAAAAATAACAACCCCTTTCTTTGATCTTTAATTCTTTTAAAAGAACAGATTTCATTTAATTATACACCCTAAAAAATCACGCAATAATTTATAATACCTTTATTTTAAATTTAGCTTAAAACTAAATCTATTAAACCCTCCTAAAATCATAAAACACTATAACCAAACCCAATTTAAACACTTTAAATAATGCTCTATTCTAAAATAAAATTAACAAAAAAATCTATTTTTGTAAACCTTAATTATAATTCTCCTTCCTTACTTGTCAAACTTTATAAATACAAAAAAAGAAGAACTTTCATTTGAAAATTAAAAAACTTTAACCCTTTTCTTTTAATATTTTTTAACCTTATAAAAAGTATTCTCTTAAAACTAACCCAAAATTCTTTAGCACTCCAAAAACTAAATTTTTAATTCAACTAATTTTTAAAATTTACCTTTTCTTTAAAAAATAATAAATAAACCTAAATAAAAAATTACCTTACCTTAAAAGTTAATCCATCCCCCTTTTGGTATAAAATTATATTAAAATTTATAGTCCCTCTTTTTTTCCTTTACAATATATCCTATAAATATACTTTTATTAATATTTATTTTTAATTAATCCTCAAATAACTTGTTTTATCTCAAATTTTATTCTACAAAATATAGATATTATAAATGTAAATTCTTAAATTATAGTAAATTAATTCTCCTCGTTAAAACTTCCTTTTTATACTTTTTAAAATTATTTTAATCTAAAAAATTATAGACACAACTTATTGTAAAATCTTATTTTTCTATCCCCTTATCCCTTATCATATTAATAGCCTTTCTTGCCCTTTTTTCCAACTCCTGATATTATTTTATTTATAAATTTTTAATACACCCTTTTCCTTTAATAAAATAAATAAACCAAATCCTTAACTCTTTATAAACTTAACCTTTACAACAAATAACCCCCTACCTTTACCAATTATAAACCAATTTACTTAAATCAATCCCTTCCCTTTACAAACCCCTATAATTTTTATCTTTTTATAAATAAAAATTTAAATCTTTATTTTATATAAAGTAACTTTTATAAATTTAAATACTCTTTGAAATTCTATGTTTAAATCAAAATATCCCGGCTTCCACCCTCTTTATTTAAATCTTTCTTTGTCTACAAAATCTTTCCTTAAACTATCTATCGACTTCCTTTTAACTCCTATACATAATCTTCTCTTACCAAATTAACTTATAAATCTTATTATTACAACACTCTCTTCTTCTCTTTAAATTTTTAAAAGTTTTAATTTTAATAAAACTATTTCAAAATTATCTCAAAATTTAACTAAAATTCTAATGTTCACTAAAATTCTCACTTAATTTAATTTAACTACACCCCATCAAACATAAAATTAAATTTTTTAACCTTTTCCCTTATAAATTTTATAACTAAATACATTTTTATTAGCTATAAAGTTTAACCCAAAATTTTTCAGAAAGTTCTAAATTTATTTTAAATTAATCCTAAATCCCTAAAATCTTTTCAACCCCCCTAAAAATTATTTTGTAATCCTTATTTCCAATATTGTTTTTCTACACAAAATAAATTTACTTAACCTTAATACACACTTATTTAAAACCTTACCATTTTTTTCTCTCCAAAATTTTTTTTAAAAACTAATTTTTAAATTCTTTTATACAATCTAACTCACCAATAAGCCCCAGTGTTTTACACATCTTTAGATTTGCAATCTAATGTTATTAAAATTTTACTATAAGACCCTTTAAAATAAATATAAAATTTAATGTATTTATTACCCTAAAAAATAAAACCTATATTCATTTATAGTTTATCTTCATCCACCCAACTCTTATTATTAACCTCCTTTACAATAATTTTAACACTTAATTAATCTATATTCTTCAATTAACTTATATAAAACCAAGAACCCTTAAAAATTTTTATAAAATTTAATGATCTAAAATGAGATAAAAACTCACGTCCTAAGTACCACAAACTTATATTTTAAAATTAAACTATCTAGATAATTTTATCCCCAGGTAATAAATACCTCTTTTGCATCTTCAAAGCAATATTCTTTATAAATTATAGAAACAAGTAGTTAATAAAAAAAGAACAATAATCACCCTAACTACAAACACTTTTATAAAAACTTTTATTCTATTTATTTGACTCTTATTTAAAACAAAAAATATTTTAGAAAACAAATAAAATAAACCCTGACCTCCAAAATACTCGTACCATCCAGTATCCCCAGTTTTTTGAACTAACCCTCCAACCTTAAGACTAATCCTTTTATTCCTATTAGAACTCAATAAAGGTATAAATCATATAGACCCTCTTATGTAAACAAAATTGTAATTAGAGAGACTCTTCAATTTATAAGAAACTCTTCTTATATTAAATAAGTATCCTAAAACCCCTCCCAACATCCTTACACTTAAAGCTATACTTTTTATTAAACTATCTATACAAACCATGAAAGGCTCCGGAAACAAGACCCAAGATAAACTGGCCCCTCCCAAAACAGCCCCTACCCCTAAAACAAATATAGAATTCCTTATTACACTATCTTCATCTGAAACGTTATTCAATGCTCTCAAATTAAAGCCACCCCTTAATACATAATAAATCAACCGTAAAGTATATATAACAGTTAACCCTGTAGACAAGATATATAAACCTAACGCAACAAAATTAATCCACCTTATAAAAGCAACCTCTAAAATCATATCTTTAGAATAAAATCCAGCAAGAAAAGGAAACCCACACAAAGCTAGATTAGCAACTCTTATAAAAGATATTGTTAAAGGTATAAAATTAATTAAACCTCCTATTCTACGAATATCTTGACAATCTATTGCCCTATGAATTACTACTCCTGCACATATAAAAAGCAAAGCTTTAAATATAGCATGACTTAATAAATGGAAAAAAGCCAAATTACTGTAACCCAAAGCTAAAATTCTTAACATAACTCCTAATTGTCTTAAAGTAGATAAAGCAATAATTTTCTTTAAGTCATACTCGTAATTAGCCCCCAAACCTGCTATAAATATTGTCAAACAAGAAATAATTAATAGTCAACTCTGAGGAGCTCTACCCCCTAAAGCAGGCCTAAACCGAATTATTAAATAAACTCCCGCCGTAACTAATGTAGAAGAATGAACTAAAGCTGAAACAGGAGTAGGAGCTGCTATTGCTGCGGGTAGTCACGCTGAAAATGGTATTTGAGCCCTCTTAGTTATTGCAGCTAGTACTAAAAGAATTTTTAATACCTCTCACCTTCTATCTATATACCAGCTATACAAAAAAAAATCTCAACTTCCTACTCTTCTTATTAACCCAATTCCTAATAAAATAGCTACATCCCCGATACGATTAGATAAAATAGTCAGTAATCCCGCATTAGCAGATTTTTCATTTTGATAATAGATTACTAATGCATAAGAAACTAAACCTAACCCATCCCATCCTAACAAAATCCTAATTAAATTCGGACTTAAAACCATTATTCTTATTGACAACACAAAGGCTAAAACAATATATATAAACCGATTAAATCTCTTATCCTGTCCTATATAACTCCCTCTATAAAAAAGTACTCTTGAAGAAATTAAAAATACAAAACACAAAAACATTAAAGAAACTCAGTCAAAAATTAATGTGAATACTACCGAAGTTCTATGAAACATTATCAATTCTCACTCCACCACATTTATTGATCCTCTTCTTAACCTAAGGAAACCCCCCACCCCACAACACACCGATATAAGGCCCAAAAATTTTATTCTAATTTCATGTATAGAAAAGCTTCAAATCATTCTTTACTTTACCTCTTTCTCAAAAAAGTACTTTTAAAAGACTAAATTAAACCCCTTAAATTATAATTAATTTTGTATTTAAAATAATAACATTTAAAGGAAATCAATGTAAAAACAATACTAAATACTCTTGAACTTTCCCTGAACAACACGCATATAAACTATTAAAAAACACCCCATGTTGTCTTAACCTATACATATATAAACTATAAGCTGCTCTAAAAAATGACAACAAACCAATCCCTAATATACTTATTTTTCTTCACCTTAAAACACTAATAATCAATCTAATCTCCCCTAATAAATTAAGGGTAGGGGGGCTAGCCATATTTCTAACTCTTAGGACAAACCACCACAACCCCATCCTTGGTATAAATGACAACAGACCTTTACTAATTAAAAGCCTACGGCTCCCCGTTCGCTCATAAACAATATTAGCTAAACAAAACAATCCTGAAGAACACAACCCATGCCCTACTATAACAATTACAGCCCCTCTTAAACCCCATCACCTAAACACTATTAACCCACAAAGCACTAACCTTATATGAGCCACAGAAGAATAAGCAATTAAAGACTTCATATCAACCTGACGTAAACAAACTAAACTAATATAAAACCCACCAATAAGACCTAATCTAACCCAAAGTCAACTGTACTCTTGCCTTACATCCTGGAATAAAATTAAAACTCGTGCTAACCCATAACCACCTAACTTTAATAAAACTCCAGCTAAAATTATAGAACCTGCAACTGGAGCCTCAACATGAGCTTTTGGTAACCATAAATGAAATATATATATTGGTAATTTAACAAGAAATGCTAAAATTGTTCTAAAATACCATAACCTCTTCAAAAACTCTCTACAATCTACCGGATTACTTAAATTAATAATTAAGCTTCCTTGAGAATAAAAACATATCAATAAAGATCCAAATAAAGGTAATGAAAAAGTTAATGTATAAAAAAGTATATAAACTCCCGCTTGGATTCGCTCAGGCTGATAGCCTCACCCTAAGATCAAAATTAAAGTTGGAATTAAAGATCTTTCAAACCTAATATAAAACAAAAAGTAATCAAGTGAAGAAAAAGTGAATACTAAACATAATAAAAGAACTAAATTTACTTTAATAAAACTAGGGCAGAAATTTCTTAAATTTTTAATCTTCTGCCTTCCTAAAATAACTAATGCTATAATCCAGCACCTTAATAAAACTAAAATATAACCTATATAATCTAAACCTAAATTAAACCCTAACTGGTATATATGAAAATTATGATAACAAATTACACTAAATAAAAATCTTAAAAATATCAACCTCGCTTGAGTTAATTCTCACTCTTTATTTAATTTTATCAAAAATATTAAAGAAAAAATTATTTTTAACATTCCAACAAATTAAACCTTATAAAACGATCATTCCCATGACTTCGCACTATTAATACCAAAAGAGATAAACCTAAAGCTCCCTCACATGCTGCTAACGTCAAAAAAAATAAAGTAAAATAACCTTCAACCCCAATTGCCGCTATCTGAATCCTCATTAATCAAAATACCCCTAACATTATAAACTCCAATCTCAATAGAGAATTTAATAAGTGTTTATGATAAGCAGTAAACCTTCATAACCCACAAAAAATTATAATTAAAGAACTTGCTACTATTATAAAATCTAACATTAATTTGTCAGAGAAGAAATTTTCTTCCGTCATTAACTCCCAAAGTTAATATTTTTTATAAACTATCCTCTGGCAACCCCCCCCAACTATTTTATTAACCTATTTAAAATTTATTTTTAATATCCTAAAATTATTTACTTAGTAAACCCCAAATACAACAATTAAAATTAACCTGTCTTTCTTATCTTAACTTAAAGCTTAGCTTAAACTTTAATTTTAAAAATTTAAACAACACAAGAGAAATCTTAAAATTATCTCTTTTGAAATAATAATATAAAGATATAGAACAAATCGTTTTATAAAAATTAAATTTTTCTGAACTACGAAAATAATTCACCTAATATTAAATAAACAATAAACTACTCTTAAAAATAATCGCTAAACTTTATCGATAAATCTCTAAAATCCAACTATACTTTAATCCACAAAGTATCGTTTAATGTTTAATTTAAATATAATTTTGTATCTCTTTAAATTCAACTTTTTACATATTATAGAATTCTATTGAACAATTTCCTATAAATTGCCTCTTCCCTTTTTATAACCTTCATAAATCACTTTCTAACTTTAACTTACCTTATAAACTTCTTATTTCTCAAATTATAAATTCTTTTAGTTTAAATTTCTATAAATTTAAAAACTATTTTGTATAAATCTTAGCTCTAAAATTCAACTAAACTTCTAAATTATTTACTTTCACAAATTCCAACCTTATTATATTCTTTATAACCCTAATAACTCTCGCATCACAGTGCATTACCCGCTCTTAAAAGAATAACAATCACCTAAATTCACTTTTTACTTTAAACTTTTTAAATGCTAAAATATTATAAAATTATTAAATTTTAATATAAATAAATTTAACAAACCCTTATTTACTTTACACCTCCCAAATATTTCATTTTTTTATATATTCATAAAAATCAAACCTTTAAAAACTTTAACCCTCCTCAAACCCCACATTTTGTATTAATATAATATGTTCTCCTTACCCTTTAAAAACTACTATTATTAACTTTATAAATATAAAAAATTTATTTCACAACCACCTTTCTCTTTTCTCAACAAAACTTTAAAATCCCGCTTTAATTTGTCTTAAGCCCCTTTCCTTTTATTCTTTAAAATCCTTTATATTTATCTTTATCTTTTTAATTAACTTAACTTTCAAATAATGAAATTTAACACATGAACTTTATTTTAATAACTTTCTCATGTTATAAAAAAAGAATTATATAAATTACCTGACCTCTAAAAATCAAATCTTTCACCAACAAAATTATTAATAAGACTTAACTTATCTTTTCTTTTTATCACTCCAACCCTAATCCCTGATTATAAAATTAAACCACAAATTATCTTTCTTAAACAACTTCTTTATCCATTTTTTACAAATCCCTTAAAAATTTTACCTCCTAATGAAACTAAGTTCTATACCTAAGCTCCCCTCTTCATTTACTAGGGACTTACTTAAAATTAACATAACCTAATCCTCCCCTATAAAAAATAAACCTCTTTTATCCACTAAACACTTTATTTCTCTCTTTAAAATTCAACCTTCTACTTTTAAACTTTTTAAAATACTTCATCTTCAAACCCCTAAAATAACTTTTAAAAATTGATAAACAACCCTTTAAACCAACTTTATTAACAATTACCCCCAACATCTATAACCCCCTAGCTTCTCTTAATAGCTTACAAATAAACTTTTCTAAATTTACCCCTTAAACCAAAGCCTTACCCTTTTTTCAAATCCATTAAATTAAAAAATCTGAGTCATCCTTTTTATTATTTTGTAATCCTTAGATCACAAAAATTAACCCTCTCCATCTAAATTTATTATAAAAATCTGTTAATTACTTTACATTAATAAATTTCATAAAAATCATAAGCACTTTAAATTTAAACCCTTAAAGCCTAGCCTATCCCCCTAAAACTTTAAAATTACTCTCTTTAATCTTGACCCTTTAAAATTTTATAACCCCCTAACCCTCCTAACAAAATTTTTCATCCTTTAAATACCTAATAAACCTTTGCACTTAAACCTTAATCCCTCTAAACCCTAAATTTATACATAAGCCCCAAGATGCTCCTTTACTTTAGATTTCATTATAACCCTAAATTTTTTATTCTCTCCCTGGTAATCTCCGCAACCAACCACTTTCTATTCTTATCTACTAACCCGACTTATTTTATTACTAATATTTTAAAACTTAACATTTTCTACTTTAACTAAATTTTAATCTTTAAAACACACACAACCTGTGCTCTCCCTTCCAAACCCCTTAACTATTAAAACCTTATTTACTTAATAAAAATAATCTCCTAACCCTTAAATGTTATTCACTTTCTCTGTATTTATATCTTAAACTAACCTTTTATAAACTTAACTTATTAAAACCCATCAGACAACAACCTAACCCCACCCCCCCCCCCCTTCCAAAAAATAAAATTTATTTAACCCTACTATTTATTAACACAAAGAAGAAATTAGTTAATTTTTTTATAATATAGATTTGTCAAATCTAAGTAATCTTTTAGATATTTCTTATTTTACTTTTTAATTTTAAACTAAACTTCTAAACAAAATAACTTCTAAAATCTATATCTTTCCACAACTTTCTTTTACCTAAAATTTTCTGATAAAACTAACCCAAATACTTTAAAAAACTAAACTCTTTATTTTTAACCTAAAATTAACCTTTTATTAATGAGTTTTTATTCGATAAATGATCCTAAATTAAGACCATGTTAACCTCCATATTTTATATTATTTGCTTACGGCAAAAAATCTAGGTCCCCTCCCTAGGAGTAACAATCTTAGTATTATTAACTCTTTCAATTATTACCTTCTTTATCTGTAACATTATTATATTTCTAGCCTCCTTTCTCTCAAAAAAAACAATTATCGATCGTGAAAAAATATCCCCTTACGAGTGCGGCTTTGACCCTAAAAGATCTGCTCGTCTACCCTTCTCCCTCCGATTCTTTCTTATTGCAGTAATTTTCTTAATCTTTGATGTAGAAATCACCTTGCTATTACCTATTGCTTCAGTCTTTAATCTTGCTAATATAATTTCTTGATTAATTACAAGAAGAATATTTTTGTTAATTCTCCTCTTTGGCCTTTATTATGAATGGGTTCAAGGAGCCTTAGAATGAGCTGAGTAAATCTCTGAACTTTTAGAAATACAATTTTAAACACCTTTTAAAATAATTAAAACCTTAATTCGTTAAATCTATAAAAACTTTTAATTTATATAATCATTTAAAAATTAAATCTAACCTTCTCTAAAACTGAGATATTAAGATTTCAAAAGAAAGCTTCTAACTTTTTTTTAAGCGGTTAAATTCCGTTTATATCTCTGTTTTTATAGTGTAAAAAACACATTACATTTTCACTGTAAAGCTGAAAAATTCTTTTCTAAAAACTTTCCAATAATTTTACAATAAAACTTCTTATTTAACTTTTTATTGGGTTCTCTCTTAATAGAGAACTTTTCAATTTCCTTTCTAAAACTAACCCCACATTATAAGATCTCCCACACCTAATACCTTGAAATTAACTCTCCTTTTTAATTTGTCTATAAAATTTTATTTTTTACAAATAATAAAAATAAATTTTTAACCTTTAAAAAATTTCCCCTATTGCTTTTATTTATTACAAAATATTATTTTCTTAAACTATTTATCCTAAAAACTTCTTCTACTTTATTTTTCTTTACCGGCTCTTTAAAACCCCTAAATTTTTTGCTTAAAATAAACCCCTCAGCGCTCCACCTTTCAACACAAATTAGCTAATATTTTTGTGATAACCTCCAAATAAATTCAAAAATTAATATCTTCTCCTCTTTATTCCCCCATAAATAACAACTGAATCCAAATCTTTTTATTATATTTAAAAATATAATCAGAATATTTATATTTAATAAAAATATAAAATTTTATTTATTTATAATAGAGAGATGTAAAACTTTTTTAAAAATTTAACTCTAAAAAATTCTTTATTACTTTAACCCCCATTAAAATAAATTTCAAACCCAACTAAAATTTTACAGTTTAAACAGCTACTTTAAACTTTCTATTTTATTTGAACCTTTTCTATTAAACAATCTAATATTAGGCAAACCCTTCAATCAAACCATTATTCTTGCCCTACTAAATTTTTAAAAGAAACCAACAAAACTCTCTCTTTAAAAATTTAAATCAACTTTTTAAACAAACCTAATAAAACAAAAAGATTTTACACCTACAAAAAACAATAAATAATTAATTGAAACAGGTAAAAATCTCTTTCACGCTATGTATATTAATTTATCATAACGAAGACGAGGTAAAGTACCTCGAACCCACACAAAAATAAAAGCAATAAACACTCTTTTTACATAAAACAAACCCCTACAAGGGCTCCTTCCTATAAATACTACTACAAACAAAACTCTTATAAAAAGAATACTAGAATACTCTGCTATAAAAATTAAAGCAAACCCCCCTCTTCTATACTCTGTGTTAAACCCTGACACCAATTCAGACTCGCCTTCTGCAAAGTCAAAAGGAGTACGATTTGTTTCCGCTAAACAAGATGCAAACCAAATTAATCTTAAAGGTAAAGAAATAAATATAAACCAAACGTCAACCTGATACTTTATAAACAATTGAAGATTAAACCCTCCCACTAATACAATAAAAGATAATAAAATTAAAGCCAACCTTACTTCATAAGAAATAGTTTGAGCTACTGCTCGAAGCCTCCCTAATAAAGAATATTTACAATTGGAAGCCCATCCCGCAACTATAGTACTATACACCCCTAATCTTAAACAACATAAAAAAAACAATACTCTTATATAAAACCTCACTAATCCAATTTCATAAGGTAAAACAACCCATACAAACAAAGATAAAAATAACCTAAACACAGGAGAAATATAATAAGCCATAAAATTTGATATTATTGGAATTGTCTGCTCTTTTGTAAATAATTTAATAGCATCTGAAAAAGGCTGCAAAACTCCTATAAATCCCACCTTATTTGGCCCTTTACGAATTTGAACATACCCTAAAATTTTACGTTCTAATAAAGTCACAAACGCAACTCTAACCAATACACAAATAATTAATACTAAATAATTTACTAATTCTACTACTATCACAAAACAATTAGCATAACACCAACATTTTACTACCTATAGAAAGTTTCTATTTAACTAAATCCTAAATCTAGAGCATATTATCTGCCAAGATAGTTTCTTCTCCTGTAATCCCATAAATCCTCCAAATAAACTCAAAGTAAACCGATTTGCACGATAATCCTCTTCAATGTAAATGAAATGCTGTTCTATTAAAGCTCTACTTTGATCCTTTAATTTTTCCCTTTTATTGTTTATAAATTAATCTTAATTTAATTAAAAACTTTGAACTAAATTTTTGTACAAAATTTTCCATTATAAAATTTTTATCCTTAAAATCTTGTTTGACTTTTAAAATTTTACACCTTATCTAAAATTATTTAAACCTGATAAAGATTAAACATTATTAAAATTTTTAAACCTAATTAAACTCCCTTAAAATTAGTTATTTCAAAATTATCCAATTGTTTCACAATATTACCCAGACCCTACTCAAATTACATTCAAATTCTACTCAATACTACTCAATACTTACTCAACCACTAACTCTTTCAAATACTATACCACTATACTCAATTTTATTCCAAATTTATTCAATATTTAATTCAAATATTTATTCAATATTTATTCAATATTTATTCAATATTTATTCAATATTTATTCAATATTTATTCAGTGTTTATTCAGTGTTTATTCAGTGTTTATTCAGTATTTTATTCAGTATTTTATTCAATATTTATTCAATATTTATTCAATATTTATTCAATATTTATTCAATATTTATTCAATATTTATTCAATAATTTATTCAATATTTATTCAAATTTATTCAATATTTATTCAATATTTATTCAACATTTATTCAATACTAAACAAAATTTTAAATAATATTATTTATTATAAACTTCTTAACCCTATAAAATATTTAACTCCAATAAATTCACCCTAACTTTATTTGATGTGTTCTCCCAGCCCCCCCCCCAAAAAAATATCTACCCCAGCCTCTAACATAATAAAATACATAAAATTTAAATACACCTATTTAAAATCTAAATACCTAACTTATTATAAACCCAACTTTGGTTATTATTTTATTTTTATAAACCTTAAAAAACTCACCCTAATTTTTTATCTTATAATACCCTTAATAACACCTTACCAAAACCATTTAATTCCCCTAAAATATAATGAAATAAATACAAGCTTCATTCTAAATCCAATTTATTTCAACTTATAACCTCATTCAATTATTTTTGATTCCTATTCCTTATAAAATAAGAAATTCACATTAATTTACCTTAAAAAATAAACCATTTAAAAATTATTAAATAATCTGAATTTTATACTCTAAAATTTATTTAAACCTCTCTTTCGCTATTTGCCCATTATTTATAAAACCAAACATAATACTTCAACCCCTTATTTGGTATAATTGTCCAAATTATTGAACTATAGAACTACCCCTCTACCCAACGATTTATTTCTATTCTATTTGTATACAAAACTATTAGAAAATAATAAATTATTTTCTTTCCAAAACTCATCAACCTCCCCTCTCTATTATTTTTATGCTCCTCTAAAATTAAATATAATAAAACCTTTTCATGAATCTATAAAAAATAAGCCTTTTTGTTTAATTTTATTTTACCATTTATTTCAAACAAATAAAAATTTTAAGTTATTAAATCCTTTCGTACTATAATAACCTGACTTATTTTTCAAGAGATAGAAACCGACCTGGCTCACGCCGGTCTGAACTCAAATCATGTAAAAATTTAAAGGTCGAACAGACCCTCTTTTATAGCAGCTGCACTATAAAGATAATTTTAATTCAACATCGAGGTCGCAAACTTTTTTTTCGATATGAACTCTCAAAAAAAATAACGCTGTTATCCCTAAAGTAACTTAGTCTTAAATCTTTATCTTAAAGGATCATTGAAACTCTAATCAATTATCAGTGTACTAACTTATAAGCAGTTACATAAATTATACTTATACCTCCCCAATAAAATATAATAACTTATTAAAACCTTTGATCTAATTAATTTAATTAAATTATAGCTAAAATATAAAGCTTTATAGGGTCTTATCGTCCCCTTGAATGATTTAAGCCTTTTCACTTAAAAGTTAAATTCTATTTCTACATCAGAGACAGCTTTTCTTTTGTTCAACCATTCATACGAGTTTCTAATTAAGAAACTAATGATTATGCTACCTTTGCACGGTCAAAATACCGCGGCTCTTTAACTTCTTGTCAGTGAGCAGGCTAGACTATTTATTATTTCAAATAGACATGTTTTTGATAAACAGGCAAAGAAATTTTATTTGCCGAATTCCTTTGATATAACCTTTAAATAACAATTTATAAATTTAAACCTATTTTATTTTAAGTTTATAAATATAACAAATAAATTTATACTAATATAATCATTGAATCTTTATAAAAAAGTTTCTATAAATATCTTAATAACACTTAAACTTGATACAAATAAATTTACTTTTTAACTCTCAGTTAAAACACTCTTTTATCATGACTACTTTTAAGCCTAGAAAAAACTAATTTTTATTTACCCAAGTATTATAACTCTCTTATTGAATAAGAAGCTAATCCCTCCTATTCTTCCTCCTTTAAATCGTTTTTTTAAACCTTAAAATTATATTTATTTCTTAAGAAACCAGATATCATAAAACTCGTATAACATTTCATCTTTAACTTTTTATTCAAAATTTTATGTCACAAAAACTTTCTTAAAAAACTAGCTATTTTTACTTCGGGATTTCTAATTTACTTAATAAAATTTAATTACCCCTGATACACAAGGTACAGCAACTTACACTTACTAAAAAATTTTTTATAACATTTAAATTTTCCTTTTCAGTACTATTTTTCTATCGCCAATAAAAAAATTTCGTTAATTTCTACTTTTTAAAATAAATTATTTTTTAAATTAATTTTGTTACTTCCTTCAAATTACAACAATTTTTATAACACTCAAATATCTCTTTAGATTAATTTCCTTCTAATAGAAATTCTTTTATTTTGAAGCTAGATTCACTTTCCAGTAAACCTACTATGTTACGACTTATCTCATTTATAAATGAAAGCGACGGGCGATATGTACATGATTTAGAACTTATATCTCTTAAGCATATTAAACTCTCCAATTACAATCAAATCCTCCTTCAAACAACTTTTACTGCTGTTCTTCCGTTATAAATAAAATTTATTGTAACCCACTTTAACTCATTTATTAGCTGCACCTTGATCTAATTTTATTATAATTTAGAAATTATAATTATAATAATTTATTTTTTAAAAATTATCTGTTAATGATGGTATACAAACTATGACCAAAACGAGTAAGATTTTTCGGGGATTATCGATTAAAAAGCAGGTTCCTCTGATAAGATTAAACCACCGCCAAATTCTTCAAATTTAAAGTCTATAGCTATTAATATTATGGCAACACTTTTTATATTTAGAATAATAGGGTATCTAATCCTAGTTTAAACCTAAATTTTATTAGCTTCAGCAAAAGTATACTTATCCATCCCTTCAATAAAACAAATTCAATTTCACCTTTTTGTTTTTTGAAATTTAAAATTTATTACTTTAAATTTTCTCACCTAACTAAATCCAATATATTTCCACTTAATCTTAAAGTTTAACCGCGACTGCTGGCACAATATTTTGTCAGATTTCAAAACTATTACTAAATCATATTTTAATACATAATTTTTAATATTTTATGCTGAGATTTTAAAATAAACTTCTCTAATAAATAAACATCTTTATTTATAAAAACAATATATTTTTATTTTATTTAAACCCATCTTAAATGAGTTTTAAATACATACCTCAATTCTCATACAAATTTAATAGCCTTATGGAAACAAAAGAAAGAATCAAACTTTTAAAGACTTAGCCATAAATTCCATTTTACAACTTTATAATCTATACAGTCTTAAAAAAAGAATAAACTTATATTTCTCAAAAGTCTTTAAAAATTTCATCAAAGATAAAATACTCCTGAACTCCCTATGTTAATATCAATAAAATAAACCTCCTAACCCTATTAATTGTCTAACTCATGTATTTTATAAAATCTCCTAAATTATAAACTCATATTTTTCTTCTATCTCTCACTTTTTTATTACTAAAATATTCAGTTCTTCTAAATTTACTTTACCCTTTGTAGAAAACTGTATAATTATAAACATTTGCTATTTATCAAAACCCTTCTACTTTCCAAATCCTAAGCTCTAAATTTTACACTTTTTAAAAATTAACAATTAATTTTATTTTTAAACTAAAATTCACTATATAAACCTCTACTAATTAACTCTCCACTATTAATTTCTAATTAAACACTTTTAAAACTTAAAACTCTTTATTTTCCTTTTTAAAACTAAATCTTTATTAACTAAACCCTTTAAAAAATATTTAAAATATAATATAACAAAAATTTAGCTTAAAATATTATTTTCCTAACACCTTACCAAACAAAATAAAACATAATATTTCACTATAATATCTTTCTTTAATTTTATAAAATCTAAACTTTCTCAATCTCCTAAATTTATAATTATTCCATAATTAAATTTGCCTGTATAAAATTTTAATTAATATAAAATCTTTATTGACCTAAAAAATTTAAATAAAACTCATCTATAAACTAACTATTTAATCCATTAAACTTAAAACTTACTTAAACCCTTCCTTCTTCTTCTGTAACACATTTTAATAATTAATAAAAACCAAAATATAATTTACTCCTTTAAACTTATTTTTCTACTAAATTTGTTTTACATTTAAATTTATTTTGCATTTAAATTTATTTTACATTTAAATTTACTTAACTTCTATTTAACTTCTATTTAACTTCTATTTACTTCTATTTACTTCTATTTACTTCTATTTACTTCTATTTACTTCTCTTTTCTTCTCTTTACTTCTCTTTACTTCTCTTTACTTCTCTTTACTTCTATTTACTTCTATTTACTTCTCTTTACTTCTCTTTACTTCTCTTTACTTCTATTTACTTCTATTTACTTCTATTTACTTCTATTTACTTCTCTTTACTTCTCTTTAAATTATTTACTTCTCTTTAAATTATTTACTTCTCTTTAAATTATTTACTTCTCTTTAAATTATTTACTTCTCTTTAAATTATTTACCTCTCTTTAAATTATTTACTTCTCTTTAAAGTTTTCTTTCCCCATTAAAATTTACTTTATCCCTCTATATTAAAATTTACTCACCTCTATTAAATTTTACTTACCTTTAATTAAATTTTACTTACCTCTAATTAAATTTTACTTTCCTTTTATTAAAATTTACTTACCTTTATTTTAATAGCCCCTTTATTAATTTACTTACTTCTATTTAATTTACTTACTTCTATTAATTTCTTACTTCTATTAGTTTCTTACTTCTATTAGTTTCTTTCTTCTATTAGTTTCTTTCTTCTATTAAATTTGCTTACTTTTATTAAATTATTTACCTTTATTAAATTTACTTATCTTTATTAAACTCACTTATCTTATTAAAATTTTCTTGCTCTATAAAGTTTTACTTATCTCTTCTCTAAATTAAACATCTTTGTATACTTTCAATCAACTATTTAATTTATAAAGATGTTCTATAAAAATTATTTAAATCCTTTCTTTATAGCTTAATTTAAACCTAAACAACTTAATTTTACCTTGAATAAAATTTTAACCCTGTATATATAATAACCTTATCTTGAAAAATTTAACCTTATCTACATATTATATTGTATAAATTTACCTTATACATTTAACCTTATTGTATTTATTAAAATTATTTTGTTCCCTTTTAATGAAATAAAATTTATAGTTTATTATTTTTACAAATTCATCTTTTCTAAAATTCTTAATTTTTCAAATCCAACCCATAAACCCAAATATCTTATTTTATTTGTAACCTTAACAAATTAAAAATCTTGCCTTATTTTAAAACCTAATAAACACTTTCTTGTTACCTCCTTCATCAAATTTCTAAAAATTTTTAGCGCAAACCCCTAAGAAATCTCCTTATTTTAAACTCTAACAACATTAAACACCTTTAAAAATTTGAAACCTTATAATTTTTGTTTGTATTTCTCAACATTTTATAAATTCATTTTTTATAACTCTATTTTTTATAACTTTAATAAATTGTTTATATTGGTAATAATTACTCTACTTCTAAACTTTCCTTATCTTTTCTCCTAAATTTATTATACACTTTCTAAAATCTCTTACTCTTATTAATTTTGCCCTATAATATACAAATTTCTATTTCCTATAACAATTTACTTATATTTATTAACTTATAATTTTATACTACCTCTTTTTTAAAAATTTAACCCAATAGAAAATTTTCTAAATTAAATTTTATAAATTTAGACTTTCACTAAAATCCTTAATTTAACCTTCAAACTAACCAACATTTCTCAATTAACCTCATTTCCATATTATATATAATCTTCTAACCCTTCTTTTCGTAATTCCATCATATGTTAATATTATAAAATTTAACTATTACAGCTTACTAATTCCCAAAATACCTTATTTATAAGTTTATTAGCCAAACCACAAAAATATAACATTATAACTTTACTTTTTAACCCCCAAAAAAATTACCTTAAACCTTTTATCTTACTATAACCCTTAAATAAAATACTAAAATCTTTCTACTAATTTTTTTCAAATTTATTACCTTTTTAAAATTATTAACTTATCTTCCTTTTAAAAACTAAAATTTCTTTAAATATTTTATATTAACTACTCTTTAAAAAACTTTTATTTAATTATTAAATTTAACCTTACCCAACATAAATTAAATAAAAATTCAAAATACTATTAGTGATATAAATATTTCCATTTTTAAAAAACTTTTTATTATTATAAAAGTTAACAAATTTTTAGCTTTAATAACACTCTTTTTAACTCTATAATTTCTATAATTTAACTTTTTCCAAAAATTTTATAATAATATAAACCTAAGTTTTAAATATAATTTATAACCCAACTTAACCAACTCTTCAAATCAAAGCTAACTAATTAAATCTTTAGCTAATAAAACTATAAGTAACCTAATACTTAAACTCAATATTTACTTTATAAAATTTATTAACTATTAAATTAAAAACTCTATTATAATAAAGATATTTGTTTAATTCAAAAATAAAATCAACCCCTAATAAAAATAAATTCATATAAAATTATTCCACACTCCCTCTCCCTTCAAATAAAATTTTGAAAAAAAATAAAAAATTAACACTTAAAATTTTATATTTACTTTTTAACCCTTCTCAAAACCAACACCATAACCCTAATTTCTGCCTTAAACCTAACTTATTTTCTATTCTGTTCTGTTCCGTATAAATAATATTAATTATAAGTACCTTTACAAAACATAGGTTATTCATAAAAAATCTAATTTTTCTCCTTTTATAAATTTCAACAAATTAGTTTCTTTATTAAACCCTATTATATACCCTCCTCTAAAAGTTTCAATTAATTTATAATAAATTCTTGACTACTTAAAAACATAATAATAAGAAAGTTAACATCATAACTTATTAATAAATTTACAATCTACCGCCTAACCTTCAGCCATCTTATTATCCTTACTTTTCTTCAAATTTCTTAAGACATTGTTATTTTTAATATAATTTTATGCTTCTTTCTTTAACCACTCATAACACATTATTTTATTTTCCTTATAAATTGATTCTAATACAAAGATAACCCCTTGAACCTAGAAAATTTATACATAGCTAACTTAAGAATTTATTTTATAAAATTTAAACTTATTTAATTTTCTATTTCTTTAAACTCTACCCCAAAAAATTTTATAACCCAAAATTTTTAAGCCTAATTTTTTACTGACCCAATTTTTTCTTACCCTCGATTGAACACCTTTTATGTAAATCTCAACACAATCACCCCACTTCAATTATTTACCTACTCCCCTCAATAAAAACTTACTCTTTATACAAATTGCTTGCCCCTCTCCTTCAGCTTAAAACAAACCCTAAACCTTACTTTATAAAACTTTACACTTTTATGATAAACTTTTCCTTAACCATAAATAAACAATTAAAATTCATATTTAAAATTTAAACAACAATCTTATTTCGTCAAAAAATTACATTACCCTGAAAATAAATAATTCGTCTTTAAAATTTAACCGGGCCTTCCTTTAAAACTAAAATCATTCTAACCCTCTACACTTTTAAGCCCTCTAAAATTAAAATTTTCTTAAAAATAAATCTCAAAATCTTATAAACTAAACCCTTATTTCTAAACCTCTACTTAACTTTTAATCCCCTAGAATTATAACTTAAACACCACCTAAAATATTTTCTTAAAGTAAAATCTTTTCCTCAAATTTAATTACACTAATTTTTTACCCTTTTAATTCTTAAGAAAATAAATTTTAATTACTATTAAAAGTTTCCCTTATTCTTCTTAACCCTTCCGTCCCTCCTTTAGAACCTCTAATCTTTTATAGCCTAAAAATCTAGATATTTGACCCCAACCCCAAAATAATAAATATTACTTCCTAATCTCCTAAAATAAAAATATACCCCTTAAATGATTTACTCATCTTTAATAACCCTTAAACTTTAATAATTTCATTTTAAATTCAACCCCTTCCGTTTATTACCCACTAATCCCTCCTTTTCTCCTCCAATTTTATAAACTCTCTCTAACCCATTAAAATCTCCTCCAACTAATTTAAATCTCTAATTAATTTTAGATCCTCACTATCTTCAAAGCCTTAGCCTTCCCATCCTTTCTTTTTTATATCCTTTCTTAACCTTTAGTAAATTGTTACCTCTTTTAGACCACACTTCTCTATTTTCTAACAAAACTCTCTTAACATCACCTCCTTTCCATAATTTACTTATTAAACTATCTAATTATTCTAAACACCTCTATATATAACTATTAACACCTAAAATTTTAATCTCCTCTTTTTATCTTTAAACCCCTTTAAAATAAATTTAACCTTTTAAAATTACAAAAATAAAACCAAATCTATTAAAAACCCTAAAGTTACTAACAATAATAAACCACTTCTAAATATTATAACTCTCTAACCCTAATAAAATTATAGCTCAACTTTAAACAGCTTTCCCCTTACTTTTAAACTTCTAATATTTATCCTCCCTCCCTCACCCGTCACTTAAGCCCTTTAAACTTAAAAATAAACCTCCTCTTGTCAAACCTTTCTAACCTCCTCTTTAACTTATCTTCCCACCCCTACAACCCCCTTTTACAATTTTCTTTTTAACTTTAAAATAAAATCTACTAACCTCTCTATAAAACTGCTTATTTTGCTAATAATAAATTTATAATAAAAGTTTCATTAAGTCTAAATTTTTCTCCTTCTAAAAATCTTACTTTACCTTTTTACCTAACAAAACTCTCTTAATATTACTTACCTCCCCATTTTCTCCTAAATTAAACTAATTACTTTTAACTTTCAAGCCCTACTTTTATACCCTCTTTTTAACTATAACTTATTGGCCCACTTTAAATTACTTAAACACTATAAATTTTTAATTTAATACACAAAAATAATTCAAGCCTTTTTAAAATTAAATTACTAAGATAACAACCCACTATTAAATATTTTATAAACCTTTAAATTTTATAGAATCTCTGACTCAACTTTTTTGTAAATAAAATTTTTTACTCCCTTATACAAAAACTTATAAACCATTATTATTTTAAAAATCATTCTTATTTATCTTTTAATTAATTTTTATAACATAAAAAGATCTATAGATAGTCCACTTATTAATTATAAATATTTATAATCTTTTCTTAATTCTTAACAATTAATTCTATTAAAATGATTCCCAACAAACCTCTCTTCCTGTCTTCCTCCCTAAAATCTAAAAAACTCGAAAATTATTTCTGTTAACCTATAAAATAAAGTCATCTTATTTTAAAACATAAACTTCTTTAAAAATTCATCTTATAAAAAGTTGTTATTTCTTAAATATTTATATTTATTCCCCTCTTTTATACTTTTCTTTAATATAAATAAAATATAATAAAACAAAAGAAAATATAAATCTATTTTATACTTAAATTATTATAATAACCCGCCACTAAACACGAATAGCCGGAACTACAAAATTATAATTTAAACTTTCTATAAATAACTTTTCCTTATTTAAAAGAATTTCTATATTAACCCCTTTACCTTTTTATTACCCTCTATTTTCTATAGGCTAACCTCTACAAAATAAAACCTTAAATAGTTAAATTTATTTAAACTCTAAAATTTTATAAAACTTATCAATAATCATTCTCTAACAGAGACAATTTATATCTTCCTTCAACTCTCTTATTTTCCACCCTAGGTCGACCTAAAATTATCTCTTCTACCGTCATTTTTAAAAAACTATAAAAATTAATAAACTTTAATTTAAAATCAACTTTTTCTTTTTATATCCACCTAATAAAATTATTACAATCAAAATATTTTCATTCTTTAAAAACCACCTCTACCCCTTTTTTTATAAAATATAACAAATATAACCCTAAAAAATACTTCTAATAAAACTACTCCTTTTTCCTAACAAAATATACCCCCTTAAATTTTTTTAAAGAAAAATTAAAACCTTCTATCAAACCTTTCCTCCTAAAATACTTACTTAATTTTCTTAAAAATTAACTTTTTAAATTATTACTTTTCTCCAATTATATAATATATATATATATATTATAATATAAACTTTAAAATTAAACCAATATATAACCATTTAACCCATAAAATAAATTTCTAATCTCCAAAAACACTATCTTAAACACAAAGTTGAACACCTTATTTTGCCTCTTTAACCCTATTTTTCTAAAATAAAATTCATAACTCTACTTTTTTGTTAATTTCAAATTATTTTACCTTTTAGCCAATAACCCCTCAAAAATAAAACTCTTAAATTACCAAACCTCTTGTCTAAAATCACTCTACCTATTAATTTAAAACTAAAACTTAACCCCCAAAAACTTAAAAATAAACCTGTCTTAAATTTTAACCTTCGCTTTTGTGTCTACACACCTAAATTAAACCAACCCAAACACCTTCTTACGTTTCTCCTTAATTTAAAAATAAAATCTATAAACCCCTAAAATTACTCTTTTCCTAAATATAATTTCAATAAATTCCATTAAAATTTAAATCCATCTCCCTTTAACTTCTTATGCTTTGCCACTCTCTTTCTCTTCTATCTAATAAACCCTCTTATTAATCACCCCACCTCCTGACTTACTCCTGAATTTTCTAACTACTTCTATCCTTAACACTACTCCCATATTTCTCTTTAATCATAACTCTACCCCTTTTTATCCTTATATTTTATAAATTTGATTTTATAAGACAAAATATTCTACACAAACCTATTATTTTAAAAAATAAAACTTCTAACCAAACAACCCGCTATTCAATATAGAAAACCCTCTTATTCTTATAAATCTTATAACTTAACTTTTTATGAATAAAATTTTTCTACTCTATAAAAACTACTAGAGAACATTATCACGATTAGAAGTCATTCTTTTATTATCTTTTAATTTAATTTTATAAAACAAAAAAATTAAAGATATTTTCTTTCTCACTTATAAATACTTATAATCTTTCTAAAATTGATTAACAACAAATAATTCTCTCGAAAAAAATTCCTAATTAAACCTGCCTCTCTCCTCTTAACTTACAAAAAATTTAGAGAAATGCCAAAATTATCTCTATCTACTATTAGCTTATAAATTAAAGTTCTAATAATTTTAAATAATCTTCTTTTTTAAATTTTATTCCATAAAAATTATCAAAATTTTTTAAAGCTTATATAAAATTTATTAGTTAACCCTTCTTTAAATCTAATAGAATTTAATTTTAACAAAATAAAACACAATCCTACTTTTAAAAATTTTACTACACAGCAATAATCCCACTTCTTACTAAATATAAATACTCTTGATCTCTTATTAATATTTATAACTTACTCTTTATAAATAACTTTCCCTTATCCTAAAGAATTTCTAACCCTTATCTCTTTAAAATTATTCTTTAGTTTTCTTAACCCACCTAAGCCTCAAAAACTTAAATCCATTTAACTTTTCAACTCTAAATTTTTATTAACTCCCCCTTAAAACCATCATTTTACCAAAAATAATTCCCAATTAATCTCTCTACCCTCCACTTCCAAACCCTAAGGCTACCAAAATTATTTTATATTAATCTGTAAAATAAAACTCTAATTTATTAAAAATTTACCTTAAACCTTATCTGACAAAATCACCTTAACCAAAATATTTACAAACCTTTACAAAACCCCTTTTATTTCTAAAATATAATAAATATAACCCTAAGAAAAACAACCTAAATATCATAAAATTCCCTACTATCTTAATACAACCCCTTCCCCTAAAATTAAAAATAGATTAAACACTTATATATAAACTCTCTTCTAAACAATTCTTTAACTTACTAAAATTAGCCTAAACTTAAATAATTTCTCTCCTCAAAACTAACAGCTAAAGTTTTAATTTCAACCCAAACCCCCTATAGATAAAGAATAAAAGTAACCCCCAAAAAATAAACCCTTAAAGATCTTGCCTATAACTTAAATTTTTACCTTATACAGAAAATAGCCCTTCCTCTCCAGCTCTCTTTTCAAACCCCCAAAACACTATATAGCCTCTCAGCTAAACTAAAATGACTTCTCCCCACCATAAACCTTAAAAAATAAAAATTTCGAAATTATTAACAAACCCTTAACTAGGTTTTC